GAGATGGGGTAGAATTTTATAAGAAACGCGTCTCCGGGGTTTTTTTTTCAAATCTAGGAACATGGCTCTTGAAAAGAAAATAAATTTTTTTAAGTAGTACCCAAGTATCGAAGGCAAAATGATTTGCTTTCACCCCTATGTAACTAGTTACGCCTCCCGTTTATACTCTTGATTTCATCTATAGTATAGTCCTGCTTTTGGGGTTTGACAGGATAAAAAAATATACCTATAGAAATTGAGCCAAGGGTAACTAAGGGGGGTAAGGGGGGTTTGAAGAGATAGTTACATAGTGGTTACGTATACGTATACGTATGCGTATGCGTATGCGTATGCGTATGCGTATGCGTATGCGTATGCGTATGCGTATGCGTATGCGTATGCGTATGCGTATGCGTATGCGTATGCGTATGCGTATGCGTATGCGTATGCGTATGCGTATGCGTATGCGTATGCGTATGCGTATGCGTGTACGTGTACGTGTACGTGTACGTGTACGTGCGTGTACGTACGTGTACGTGTACGTGTACGTGCGTGTACGTACGTGTACATGTACGTGTACGTGCGTGTACGTACGTGTACGTACGTGTACGTATGCATGTGCGTATGCGTGTACGCTGGGAATTTAGGTTTAAAAAATTTTATGTCCTCCGAGCATTGACTGAATAATACCCCATATATACCGTGCCAGATCTTAATACTCAATTCAAGCTCAGCTACAAGTTGCTTGACTGTGTTAGGGCCTCAGACGGCCATAGCTGAATCACAGCATCCCCAAAATTAAAAAGATACCAAATGCATGACACCACAGTTATGTTATGATCATGGGCTGATTAGTCATTAATCCATCGAGATGTCTTATTTAAGAGGAAAGAGTGGGCGATTTTAGGTGAGATGGTCCTGAAGTAAGAACCAGATGCCAGGTATAGATCCAGTATAGAAACCCCCACAATTGATGGGCCCGGAGCGAGAAGAGGGACACGAAGATGGGCGGGTTGATGGTTTCTCGGAGGTAGGTAGTTAAGGTACAACCATTGGAGGTGATATGCATGATGACTAGAGATTTCTCAGTAATGTGCTATGTACGATCAAGAGCTTTAATGTGCTATGTAAGACTATGGTTTATCGTAGGTGAATAATATCCATGAGCTGAAACATGACTTGTGAATCTACACGAATATGACTTGACACATTGATTAAACAGTACTTGCTTATAAGCATGGGGTAAATAATGTGATGCACGATTATACATAGTATGGTCTATGTAAGATTAAGTATAGTTAGTATTATATATCATTATGTATGGGGACGAGCATTTAATGCACGATATACATAGCGGGTTGATTTGTTTGCAGGGAATAGTTTAAGAAGAATTTCAGTTTTGGGTATTGATAGCGGGGTAAATGGACCTCTTCCCTGAATACCCTTAGAAAATGGCTTTCATTTATGGCTTACAAGACCATTGTAATGTCTTATACTATAGGGGTTACTTAATGAGGTAGTTTTCGATCATTCCTGCAATTGGCAGGAAAGCTAGGATAATGGAGAAATATAGAATTGAGGCTATTTGGCCGATAATGATGTAGGGATATTCTACTGGTTGACTGCCAATTCATGTAAGTATTAGTAGATCTGTTGCTAGAGTTCAGAATAGGACTTGGCTAAGAGGTCGAAGTATCATACTTCGGTGTTTAGATGTATGTAGAAGTGGTATAATTCCTAGGATTAGGATTGATAGGAGTAGGGCTAGGACGCCTCCTAGTTTGTTTGGTACAGATCGTAGGATGGCGTAAGCAAAGAGGAAGTATCACTCTGGTTTGATGTGTAGGGGAGTATTAAGTGGATCAGCTGGTATGTAGTTGTCAGGGTCTCCTAGTATGTCAGGAGATAGTAGGGCTAAGAGTAGAAGGAATAGGATTAGGATAAGTAGTCCTAGGAAGTCTTTGATGGTATAGTACGGGTGAAAGGGGATTTTGTCTGAGTCTGAAGTGAGGCCTAGTGGGTTATTTGAGCCTGTTTCGTGAAGGAAGGTTAGGTGTACTCCTGCTAGTGCAATTATAGTAAATGGAAGAATAAAATGGAGGGCGAAGAATCGATTTAAGGTTGCTTTATCTACCGAAAAGCCTCCTCAGATTCATTCTACTAGGTCTGTGCCGATGTAGGGAATTGCTGAGAAGAGGTTAGTGATTACGGTTGCCCCTCAGAATGATATTTGTCCTCACGGAAGGACATATCCTATGAAGGCGGTGGCTATGGTGATTAGTAGTAGTATAATGCCGGTATTTCAGGTTTCCGAGTATAGGTAGGACCCATAGTAGATGTTTCGTCCAATGTGTGTGTATAGGCAGAGGAAGAAAATAGATGCTCCGTTTGAGTGTAGTTGTCGAATAATTCAACCGTAGTTGACATCTCGGCAGATATGGGATATAGATGAAAATGCAGTTATTGTGTCAGGTGTATAATGTATGGCTAGAAATAACCCTGTTAGGATTTGGGTAATTAGGCATGCTCCTAGTAGTGAGCCGAAATTTCATCATGTTGAGATGTTAGATGGAGTAGGTAGATCAATGAAGGATTTATTAAGGATTTTAAGTAGGGGGTGAGATTTTCGAATGTGGGTCATTATTTAGTTATTTCTATAGTTGAAATACAACGATGGTTTTTCAGATCATTAGTCATGGTAGGAGTCCATGTAGAGGTAATGATGTATATTGTTTTTATTATGAGTGTGCTTTATGTGGTAGGTTTCATTGGTTTTTCGTCTAAGCCTTCCCCTGTTTATGGGGGGATGAGTTTGATTGTAAGTGGAGGCTTGGGATGTGGGATTATTATGAGTTCTGGGGGATCTTTCTTGGGTCTAGTTGTATTTTTAGTATATTTGGGTGGGATGATAGTGGTTTTTGGTTATACTATTGCTATGGCTACTGAGGAGTATCCTGAGACTTGAGGGTCAAATGTTGTAGTTTTGAGTGCATTTTTAGTAGGTTTGTTAATGGAGATTTTTATAATTGTATGATTGTTCAGTGGTGAGCACGAATTGGTGGGTTTTTATTTTGGTGGTCTGGAAGATCTTGTAGTTCTTGGTGAAGGGAGTTTTGGGTATGTACGTGAGGATTATTCTGGGGGAGCGTCTTTGTATAGCTATGGGTTTTGATTTTTGGCTATGGCTGGGTGAATACTGTTTGTTAGTATTTTTATTGCTATTGAGGTTACTCGAAAACGTTATAGGGCGATTAGTAAACCTAGTGTAATTGATAGAAGGAATGATAAAAAGTAGAGTTTTATTAGGCCTTTTTGGTTAGATACCAGGCTGGCGGCTGTTTTTTGTATAGTTGTTAGGTTTTTGGGGATTATTTTTTCTAGTCAAATTGAGTCTATAATGGTTGTTGCTAGATTTTGGCTTATAGTGAGGCTTAGGTAGGGCAGGATTCGATGAGTGGTAGTTGGGTAATACCCTAATGTGGTTGAGAATGTGTATATACGTGATGGTTGTTTAAATATTAGATTGTGTGTTATATTATTAAGTTCTGTTGCTACTGTAAATCCTAGTAAGGTTACTGCTAGGGCTATAAATTTTAAATGTGGAGGTATGGTTATTTGGGGTGTTGTATGCGGAATAGTATTTATTGAGATGAAGAAGCCTATAAAAATGCTGCCTAGGATTAATCGTTTAATAGGATTAACGAGGTGCGGGTTATTCTCGTTGATTCGAGTTAGTGTGGGGTATCGTGGTTGTCCAAGGAGAGCAAAGAAAATGATTCGGGTACTGTAACTTGCCGTTATGGATACGGCAATGAGAGTAACCAGTAGTGCTCAGGTGTTGATATAGGATATGTTAGCAGTTTCAATAATTGGGTCTTTTGAGTAAAACCCTGTTAGGAATGGCATGCCAGTGAGTGCTAAGCTGCCAATAATGATAGCTGTTGAAGTAATGGGTATTGTTTTATAGAGTCCTCCTATTTTGCGGATGTCTTGTTCGTTGTCTAGGTTGTGGATGATAGAGCCAGAGGAGAGAAATAGTATTGCCTTGAAGAATGCGTGTGTACATATGTGGGTAAAGGCTAGATGTGGTTGATTAATGCCGATGGTTACTATCATTAGGCCTAGTTGGCTGGAAGTGGAGAGTGCGATAATCTTTTTGATGTCGTTCTGTGTAAGAGCACAGATAGCTGTGAATAAAGTGGTAATGGCTCCTAGGCATAGTGTTGAAGTTTGAACAGTGAGGTTGTTTTCTATTAGTGGATAAAAGCGGATGAGGGTAAATACTCCAGCTATAACTATTGTACTGGAATGAAGGAGTGCTGATACTGGGGTAGGGCCTTCTATAGCTGATGGAAGTCACGGATGAAGTCCAAATTGGGCTGATTTTCCTGTTGAGGCTAAGAGAAGACCTAGTAGTGGGAGTGTAGTGTTTTTAGGGTTAGTTAAAAAGATTTGTTGGAATTCTCAGGAATTTAAGTGGATAATAAATCAGGCTATTATTATAATGAAGCCTATATCACCGATACGATTATAAAGTATTGCTTGTAGAGCCGCTGTGTTAGCGTCTGTTCGTCCGTGCCATCAACTGATTAGGAGAAAGGACATAATGCCAACTCCCTCTCAGCCCATAAATAGTTGTAGTAGGTTATTAGCGCTTACCAGGATTAGTATAGTGATTAGAAATAACAGGAGGTATTTGAAGAAGCGATTAATATGGGGATCTGAGTGTATATATCATAGTGAAAATTCTATGATTGATCAGGTAATAAAAAGTGCAATTGGCATGAATGTTAGGGAAAAGAAGTCTAGTTTAAAGCTTAGAGATAACTTTAGGGTGTGGATTGTTATTCAGTGTCAGTTAGAGATATAGGCTTCTTGGTTAGATTGAACAAATAATAGAGTTGGGATTAGACTGATTACGAAGGCGTAGGTTACAGCTGTTTTGGTGATATATAAAAAGCAGTTTGTCTTGTTATTTTGTAGTAGTGTTGTGGTAATAGGTAGGGTTAGAATAATTAGTGATGCTAGTGTTAGGGTTGAGATTGGGTTGATTACTTTTATCTGGAGTTGCACCAGTTTTTTGGTGCCTAAGACCAATGGGTAGCTCTTACCCTTTAAAAGTTAAGAAAGCCACATTGTTAGATGAGGTATAAGGAATTAGCAGTTCCTTAATTCTTTCTTGGTAGGCAAAGAGGATTAAATTCTTATTTGTAGGCCCACAACCTAATGTTTTGGTTAAACTATGTCTACAGTATGTTGATCTTAGGATAATATTGGGGTTTAGGGAAAGGAGTAGTAGGGGTAGAAGATGAAGAGTTATCAAGGTGTTCTCTCGGGTAAATGAAGGTTTAATGGATTTAGCGTGGTGTGACGTTTTTCCTCGTTGAGTTGTGGTTATTATGTGAAGGGTGTATATTGTAGTAATTAATACGTTCAGTCCTATAGGGAAAATGGTGAGATTGGACCATGAAAATGATGTTGTGATAATGAGTAATTCTCCGATTAGATTAATGGTGGGTGGTGGAGCCATGTTAATTAAGCTAGCTAGTAGTCATCATGTAGCTATTAGTGGGAGAAGGGTTTGTAAGCCTCGTGCTAAAATTATAGTTCGGCTATGAATGCGTTCGTAGTTTGAATTTGCTAGACAGAAAAGTATTGAGGAAGTTAGGCCATGGGCGATTATTAGGGCAAGTGCCCCTATAAAACTTCATGGTGTTTGAAGTATAATAGCAATGATTACTAAGGCTATGTGGCTGACTGAAGAATAAGCGATGAGGGACTTCATATCTGTTTGTCGCAAGCAGATAGAACTGGTTATGACCATGCCTCATAGTGATAGTATGAGGAATGGGTAGTATATGTGTGTTGTTAGGGGATCTAAGAGGATGGTGATTCGTAGTATTCCATACCCTCCTAGTTTTAAGAGAATGGCAGCTAACACTATAGATCCAGCGATTGGTGCTTCTACATGAGCTTTTGGTAGTCATAGGTGGAGACCATATAGAGGTATTTTTACTATGAAAGCTATAATACATGTCAGTCATAGTATATTAGTGGATCATAAATTGTTAATGGATTTGGCTAGGTATGGTAGTATTATTAGGTTTAGTGATCCTAGGGTATTTTGGATTAGTATGAGGGTTACTAGTAGGGGGAGAGATCCTACTAGGGTGTAGAATAGAAAGTATGATCCTGCGTTTAACCGTTCCAGTTGGTTTCCTCATCGAGTAATGATGATTATAGTTGGGATAAGTGTTGTTTCAAATATAATGTATAGTAGGATTAGGTCTGTAGCAGCGAATGTCATGATTAGGGATACTTGTAAGAGGATGATTGTAGTGATATAGGACTTTTTCTGAAAAGTTGATCCGGAGGATAGATGGGATTGGCTAGCGATTAGTATTAGGGGAAGTAGTCAAATGGTAAGGATTAATAGTGGGGTAGATAGAGAGTCTAAAAAGAATTCTGGGGAGAGGTTTAGGCTATTGTCAAGGGGTTGATGGAGGAGGTGGAGGCTAGTTAGACTAATTGCGAAGCTATAAAGGGTAGTGTTGATTCATACTATGTTGTTAGAGGTGAGTCAGGCAAGGGGAATAAGTATGATTGTTGGTAGAATAGTTTTTAGCACTGAAGTAGGTTTAAGTTTTGTACGTAGTCTAGTCCGTAGGTATTGGAGATTATAATAAGAAGTGCCAAACCTACTGCGGCTTCACAGGCTGCGAATACTAGTAGAATTAATGGTACTGTAGTAGACAACGTGAAGTTTATATTGAGGGATAATAGTGCATTTAAGGTAAACAGTGATAGTATTATTCCTTCAAGGCATAGTAATGAAGATATTAGGTGAGAGCGGTATATGAGGGTACCAATGAGTGAAATAACGAAGGCTAATGTGATATTTATGTAAATGTAGGGCATTATTTGGTAATTATGATGTATTCATAGTTTAATGAGTCGAAATCATTTGTTTTGTTTAAACTAAGTACCATATTTAGTTCATTCAAGGCCTTTTTGGAGTCATTCATAGGCTAGGCCAATAGCTAAGAGAATGATTAATATGAATGATATCAAGAGTGTCAGATTTGTATTATTAGCTTGGATAGCTCAGGGTAAAGGTAGGAGTAATGCGATTTCTAGGTCAAATAGGAGAAACGTGATGGCTACTAAAAAGAATTTTATTGAGAATGGTAGGCGAGCAGAACCTATTGGATCAAAGCCGCATTCATATGGACTTGTCTTTTCTGAATAGGTGTATGTTTGAGGTAATCAAAATGCAATTAGAACTATAAGTGATGTTAGTATAGTATTGGTTAGTAGTGTAGTTATAAGGTTGATTATTTCTTTTTGGAGTCTGCCAAAGCCTACTAATTGGAAGTTAGTTATACTAAGTTAATACTAAAGAAATAGGATCCTCATCAGTAAATGGATAAATAGAGGAATAGTCATACTACGTCTACGAAATGTCAATATCAAGCAGCTGCTTCAAAGCCGAAGTGATGGTTGGATGTAAAATGGAATTTAAGTTGGCGAATAAAGCAGGTTAGGAGAAATGTAGAGCCAATAATAACGTGTAGACCATGGAATCCTGTGGTTACAAAGAAAGTTGAGCCATAGATACCGTCGGAGATTGTAAAGGATGCTTCATAGTATTCAAACATTTGGAGAAGTGTGAAGTAGACTCCTAAGAGAATAGTAATAAGGAGGGCTTGGAGTATATTTTTACGATTTCCTTCTATTAAACTGTGATGAGCTCAGGTAATAGTCACTCCTGAAGCTAAGAGGACTGACGTATTTAGGAGTGGTACTTCTAGTGGATTTAGTGGGTATACACCTACTGGAGGTCAATAGCTTCCTAGCTCAGGGGTAGGTGCTAGGCTAGAGTGATAAAAGGCTCAGAAGAAACCTGTAAAGAATAGTACTTCAGAGGTGATAAATAAAATTATACCATATCGTAAACCTTCTTGCACGACAGGTGTATGGTGGCCCTGGAAGGTTCCTTCTCGAACCACATCTCGTCATCATTGGAATATAGTTAGGGTATTAGTTATTAATCCTAAAAATAGGAGAACTACAGAGTGGTAGTGGAACCATATAGTTAGGCCAGATGTTATAAGTAGGGCAGATAATGCTCCGGTAAGAGGTCAGGGACTTGGATCTACTATGTGATAGGCATGTGTTTGGTGAGTCATTAAGCACTCTCATGTAGGTAGAGGCTAATTAGTAGGGCAAAGACGTAGGCCTGAATTAGTGCTACGGCAAGTTCCAGGATCGTAAGTACAACTACAGTAATAAATGTTACTGTAATTGTTATTGAATGAATTGATAGTAAAGTTAGTGCGGCGGTTCCGGTTAAATGAATAAGTAAGTGACCTGCCGTGATATTAGCGGTGAGTCGAACCGCTAGAGTGACTGGTCGAATGAGGAGACTAATGGTTTCGATAATAATAATTATAGGGATAAGGAATGTAGGTGTTCCTTGTGGGAGAAGATGGGCTAGTGAGATTTTAGTTTTATATCGGAAGCCCAGGATAACTGTACCAGTCCATAGGGGGATTGCTATGCTTAAGTTTACGGTTAGTTGTGCTGTAGGAGCGAATGAATAGGGTAATAGACCTAGTAGATTGGTTAGACCAATGAATAAAGTTAGAGTAATTAATATTAGAGATCATGACAGTCCTTTTGTATTATGAATAGACAGAAGTTGTTTTATAATTAATTTGACTAGTCATTGTTGGATTGTAATTCAACGGTTGGTAATTAGGCGATTTGGAGTTGGAAGTAGAATTGCTGGAAACGCAATAGCTAGTATTATTGTACCTACGGGTACATCGAAGAAGGCGGATAGTTCTTCGTTCACTTCTTCTTTCAAGGGAAAACACATGACTTTTTGGATAGTTCTTTAGAAACTGGGAAAAGAAGGCGAATAATCTTTAGGGTTTTAAGATGAAGGAAGATTATTAGTGTCGTAAGAACAATTACGACTGCTAGTAATCAGATAATGATATCTATTCGTTCCATTCATTAAGGAGAATTCTATGTTCTCATACTCTAACTTAAAAGGTTAGTGCTATTATAGCTTCTTAATGATTATGCTAGTGATGCTGACCAGCTTTCAAAGTACTTAAGTGGAACTAGTTCTAGGACAATTGGTATAAAGCTATGATTTGCCCCACAGATTTCGGAACATTGACCATAGAATAAACCAGGTCGTATTGATGTTAAAGTTACTTGATTAAGTCGTCCTGGAATTGCATCTGTTTTTAGACCTAAGGATGGGACAGCCCATGAATGGAGGACATCTTCTGATGAGACTAATACTCGAACTGGGAGATCTGTAGGTAGTACCATTCGATTGTCTACTTCTAGTAATCGAAGTTCTCCAAATTTTAGGCTATCAGTAGTGATTATGTATGAGTCGAAAGCTAAATCTTCGTAATCAGTATATTCATAGCTCCAGAATCATTGGTGTCCTATGGTTTTGATTGTTAGTAGGGGGTTATTAATTTCATCTATCATATATAAAGTGTGTAGAGAGGGCAGGGCAATTAAAATAAGGATAATAGCTGGAAGAATGGTTCAGATTATTTCTATCTCTTGGACGTTTATTATATTTGTGTGGACTAGCTTAGTAGTTAATATAAGTATGATAATATACAAGACTAAGGAGCTAATAAGGAAAATAATTATTAGGGTATGATCATGGAAGTGAAGGAGTTCTTCTATAACAGGAGATGTGGCATCTTGGAATCCCAGTTGTAACGGATAGGCCATAGAAATTTACGGGATTTAAACCTGTAGTTTAGCTCTGACAAGGCTATGTAATTGTTTTACTAAAATTTCATGCCTGCTGGAGAAGGCATAAAGGTTATAGAGTTGGCTTGAAACTAACTGTTGGAGGTTCGATTCCTTCCCTTCTCGAGTTAGATTTTACGTAGGCTGGTTCTTCGAATGTATGATGTGGAGGTGGACATCCGTTGAGTCATTCTACGTTTGTTGTTGTGAGTTCTATCACAGAAACTTCGCGCTTAGAAGCAAATGCCTCTCAAATTATGAAGACCATTAGAATTACGGCTACTAAAGAGATAAATGAGCCTATAGAAGAAGCAGTATTTCATGCAGTGTAGGCATCTGGATAGTCAGAATATCGACGTGGTATACCAGATAGTCCAAGAAAGTGTTGAGGAAAGAATGTCAAATTAACACCGATAAATATAACTAGAAATTGAATTTTGGCTCATGTATGGTTTAATGTGTACCCTGAAAATAGTGGAAACCAGTGGATAAACCCACCCATAATGGCGAAAACTGCACCTATAGATAGGACGTAGTGAAAGTGAGCTACAACGTAGTAGGTATCATGTAGGACAATGTCTAGTGAAGAATTGGCAAGAACAATGCCAGTTAACCCTCCAATTGTAAATAAGAAGATAAATCCTAGGGCTCATATTATAGCGGGGGATCATTTAATATTACCGCCATGAAGGGTAGCTAGTCAACTAAAGACTTTTACGCCAGTTGGAATAGCAATAATTATAGTAGCGGATGTAAAGTAGGCTCGAGTGTCGACGTCTATGCCTACAGTGAATATATGGTGGGCTCATACAATGAACCCTAGGAAGCCAATTGATATTATAGCCCATACTATTCCTATATAACCGAAGGGTTCTTTTTTCCCTGAGTAGTACGTAACGATATGAGAAACTATTCCAAATCCTGGGAGAATTAGAATATAGACTTCAGGGTGTCCAAAAAACCAGAATAGGTGTTGGTATAGAATTGGGTCTCCTCCTCCTGCAGGGTCAAAGAAAGTAGTATTGAGGTTGCGGTCCGTTAATAATATTGTAATACCTGCTGCTAGAACTGGGAGGGATAGAAGAAGAAGGACGGCTGTAACTAAAATGGACCATACAAATAAGGGTATGTGATATTGAGACATAGCTGGAGGTTTTATGTTAATGATGGTAGTGATAAAATTAATTGCACTTAAAATAGAGGATACTCCTGCAAGGTGAAGTGAAAAAATAGTTAAATCTACAGAAGCTCCTGCATGGGCTAGGTTTCCTGCCAGGGGAGGGTATACGGTCCAACCAGTGCCTGTCCCAGCTTCTACTATGGAAGATGCCAAGAGTAGTAGGAAAGATGGAGGTAGTAGTCAAAAACTCATATTGTTTATTCGAGGAAAAGCTATATCAGGTGCTCCGATTATAAGTGGAATTAATCAGTTTCCAAAGCCTCCAATTATAATTGGCATAACTATAAAGAAGATTATTACAAAGGCGTGTGCTGTGACAATAACATTATAGATTTGGTCGTCTCCAAGAAGAGAGCCTGGTTGACCTAGTTCTGCCCGAATTAGGATACTAAAAGCAGTCCCTACTATACCAGCTCAAGCACCAAATAATAGATACAGTGTCCCAATGTCTTTGTGGTTTGTTGAATATAGTCAGCGGTTAGCAAACATAGGTAAAATGGCTGAGTAAGTATTAGACTGTAAATCTAACCACAGAGAGTAATCTCTTTTTACCAGGCCTTGAAAGTGTAAACATGTCGAACTGCAAATTCGAAAAAAGCAGCTTCAATTCTGCCGGGGCTTCTCCCGCCTTTTTCCCCCTCCTTCAAGGCGGGAGAAGTAGATTGAAGCCAGTTAGCTAGGGTGTTTAGTTGTTAACTAAGATTTTCGTGGGATTGAAGCCCTCCAATCTAGAAGGGCTTAGTTTAGTTAAAGCGTCTGATTTGCATTCAGTTGATGTAAGGTGATATCTTGCAGTCCTTATTTCAGGAGTTAAGTATAATGCACTTACTTAGGGCTTTGAAGGCTCTTGGTCTGTTTTAACCTAAATTCCTATTCTAGCATTGAAATTATTGGGGTTAGGGGAAGTAGTATGTTAGATAGGGTGATTAGAGTCGGTAATATTATTGTGTGTTTAGTACTAGTAAATTGTCAGGTTATTTTCATATTATTTGTAGATGGAAGAATTGTGAGTGATGAGTAGTAGATTAGTCGTATGTAGAAGTACATGTTTAGTAGTGTTATAATGGCTATGGTTAGTGGTATGATAATACTGTTGTTTTTAGTCAGTTCATGGATTATAAGTCATTTAGGTGTGAATCCTGAAAGTGGAGGTAGTCCTCCTAAGGATAGCAAGGTAGTTATAAGTATAATGGTTATTGCAGGTGTTTTGTTTCATATTAGAGTTAGGGATGATATTGAAGTTGTGAGGGTATTTGCTAGGATTATAAAGATGGATAGTGTTAGTAAAATGTAAATGGCTAAGTTCAGGAGAGTAAGGGTAGGGTTAAAGGGTAAAATAATGAGTATTCAGCCTATATGGGAGATTGAAGAGTAGGCTAAGATTTTTCGTAGTTGTGTTTGGTTTAGGCCTCCTCATCCTCCAATTAGGATTGAAAGTAGGCCAGAAAGATAGATTAGGTTGGTGTTGGTGTAGGTGGCTATTTGATATAATAGAGATAATGGTGCTAATTTTTGTCAGGTTAATAAGATCATTCCTGATGTGAGTTCGACTCCTTGCGTTACTTCTGGGACTCAGAAGTGGAATGGGGCTGAGCCTAGTTTGGTTATTAGAGCTATTAATGCTACATTTGATGCTACAGGGTTGGTTATTTTTATAATTGATCATTGTCCTGAGTATATTAGATTAATTGTTAAAGCTATTATAAGTATTATGGATGCTGTGGCTTGGGTTATAAAGTATTTCGTGGCGGCTTCTGTGGATCGTGGATTGGTTGTCTTTATTAGAATAGGAATTATAGTAAGTATGTTCATTTCTAGTCCTATTCAGGCTGTTAGTCAATGGGAGCTTATTATAGTAATTAGTGTTCCTGCGAGTAGTGTTGTTAGGATTAGGCTAAGGGCTAGTGGGTTTATTAGTATGGGAGGGGTGTAATCCGACATTTTCGGGGTATGGGCCCGATAGCTTAATTTAGCTGACCTTACTAGTAGGATATGGTGTAATTGGTAGCACTGAGATTTTTGAATTCTCGAGTTTAGGTTCGATTCCTGCAATTCTAGAAATAAGAGGGTTTAGACCTCTATAATTTACTCTATCAAAGTAATTCTTTTGTCAGACATATTTCTATGCTTGTGGTGGGATGCATGCTAGTGAAATCAAGATTGAGATGTGTCACATGCATAGGGCTAGAGTTAGTGGAAGAAAATTTTTTCAGAGGAGATATATTAGTTGGTCGTATCGGAATCGTGGGTAAGATGCTCGTACTCATAAAAAGCAGATAGTTAAGATTATAGTTTTTACGACAAAGTTGATGGTGCTAATTTCTGGTATTTGGGGGTTACAAGAGGTTCCTATAAATAGAATTACAGTAAGGGCATTTATTATGATAATGTTAGCGTATTCGGCTATAAAAAATAGGGCGAAAGGGCCAGCTGAATATTCGACGTTGAAGCCGGAAACTAGTTCTGATTCTCCTTCGGTTAAATCAAATGGAGCTCGGTTAGTTTCTGCTAAAGTTGATGTAAATCATATTATTATTAGGGGTCATATAGGAAAGATTAGTCATAGATGTTCTTGTGTTGTAGCGAAGGCGGTTAGTGTAAAGGACCCATTTATTAGTACTATTGATAAGATAATAGTTGTTATAGAGACTTCATAGGAGATGGTTTGGGCTACTGCTCGTAGGGCTCCTATGAGGGCGTATTTTGAATTTGATGCTCAGCCTGATCATAGGATGGAGTAAACTATCAGACTTGATATTGCGAGAATAAATAATAGGCTTAGATTTAAGTTAATTAGGGGATATGGTATTGGAAGAGGAGCTCATACAGTTAGGGCTAAGGTTAGGGCTAGAATTGGGGCAATGGTAAATAGGAATTTTGAGGAGGTTTGTGGATAGACGGGTTCTTTGGTAAATAGCTTGATTGCATCTGCGATAGGTTGAAGAAGACCGTAGGGTCCTACTACATTGGGGCCTTTACGAAGTTGTATGTAGCCTAAGGCCTTTCGTTCAACTAAGGTGAGGAAGGCTACTGCTAGAAGGATAGGCAAGGTTACTGTTAGGACATTAATCAAGAACATTGTTAAGAAGAGGAGTTGAACCTCCGTAAGTAAAAGCTTAAGTTTTATGCAGTAACCAATTTTTGCTATCTTAACAAATCCTGTTCTTGGATTGGGTGGTTTAGCTTATCTAGATTGAGATTTATTCATAAATTTAGCTGAAGGCGTCTTGGTAAGATTGGCCTCATTTTTTCTGTCCTTTCGTACTGGAATAAATAAACTATAGATAGAAACCGACCTGGATTGCTCCGGTCTGAACTCAGATCACGTAGGACTTTAATCGTTGAACAAACGAACCCTTAATAGCGGCTGCACCATTAGGATGTCCTGATCCAACATCGAGGTCGTAAACCCTGCTGTCGATAGGGACTCTAGAGTAGGATTGCGCTGTTATCCCTAGGGTAACTTGTTCCGTTGATCAAGTATTGGGTCAATAAGCGATTAGTGAATCTTGACTTGTAAAGTCTGAATTATAATATCGTTCGGAGGTTTTTTTCTTCTCCGAGGTCACCCCAACCAAAATTGTTAATTTATTATGCTGTTTAGTTGTATCTTGTAGATTTATAGGATAGCAATTAAATTAGTTAATTTAAGCTCCATAGGGTCTTCTCGTCTTATATGTTTATTCTCGCCTCTTCACGAGAAGGTCAATTTCATTGATTAGAGGAAAGAGACAGTTAAACCCTCGTGTGGCCGTTCATACAAGTCCCTAATTAAGGAACAAATGATTATGCTACCTTTGCACGGTCAGAGTACCGCGGCCGTTTAACACTTGGTCACTGGGCAGGCAGTGCCTCGAATACTAGTAATGCTCGAGGTGATGTTTTTGGTAAACAGGCGGGGTTTATGTTTGCCGAGTTCCTTTTCCTTCTTTTAATCTTTCCCTTAAGCATGCCTGTGTTGGGTTAACAATTGGTGTAATAAAGGTTTTATTTTTGTATTTAATTATTTGATTGTTAACTATCAGTGGGCATCCGATCTGATATAAGCTTATGCAGGGAGAAATACTTCTTATTACTTATACTAACATTATTTCTTCTATTTATATAGATTAGTCCAGTATTATGTTTAGGAGATCATTAATTAATTCTTGGGATTTTTTAGTTTGGTTGGTTGTTGAGCTTTAACGCTTTCTTAATTGATGGCTGCTTCCAAGCCAACTATGAAATTAATGGTGAATTTACTCGCTAATCAAGGTTGTATCCTTGGTCAAAAGAGCTGTACCCCTTTTGAATATCTCTAAAACTTACATTGGAATTATTTTGTTTTTGTGGTAAGTTTTAGGTAGAACTGAAATTCTATTTCTGGACAACCAGCTATCATCAGGCTCGATTGGTATTTCACCTCTATCTGTAAGTTTTTTCACTATTTTGCCACATAGATGAATTGATCCTGGGGATTACTATCAGATAGCTCGTCTGATTTCGGGGTTTCTGGCTGTAGTTCTCTTTGTCAGATTTTTCTAGTTAATTCATTATGCAAAAGGTAAAGGGGTTAATCCTTGCTATTTTTTACTATTAAATTATCTTTCATCATTCCCTTGCGGTACTATCTCTATTGCGCCTTAGTGAAATTTCTATCTCCTATACTTTTTGATAAATGAATGTTTTAATTTAATGTAGTGTGAGAGTTGGGTGTAAGGTTGGTAGGGCTAGATTTAGTTCAAAGTGATCATTGTGAATGAGGTCTTCTAGGTGTAAGCCAGATGCTTTTTGTTAAGCTACACTTTGAGTTACCCAAGCACACTTTCCAGTACGCTTACCTTGTTACGACTTGTCTCCTCTTGTATTTGTTTAAATCTGTAATATGATTGTTTGATGTGGAGGTACTTGAGGAGAGTGACGGGCGGTGTGTACGCGCTTCATGGCCTTGTTCAATTAAGCTCTCTATTCTTAGTTTACTACTAAATCCGCCTTCAACCACCCATTTCAGAGTGGTATCCGTTTGTCTATTCTATAATAGAAAATGTAGCCCATCTTTGACCGTCACGTAGGCGACACCTCGGCCTAACTTTTTCATGGGTTATGATTAAGCTCACTTTTGTGCCCTATAGGGGTTTGCTGAAGATGGTGGTATATGGACTGAATTAGCAAGTGACGGTAAGGTGTATCGGGGTTCATCGGTTACGAGACAGGCTCCCCTAGGTGGATATAAAGCACCGCCAAGTCCTTTAAGTTTTAAGCTCTGGCTAGTAGTTCTCTGGCGGATAGCTTTGTAAAGGTAGCTATCAAAGTTTAGGGCTAGGCATAGTGAGGTATCTAATCTCAGTTTGTACCCTAGCTATCGTATGTTTAGGATTATTAAAGTCACTTTCGTAGGCTATTTATGTCTTATCTTGAGCTTTAAACAGCTAGTATAAGATTTAACTTTATTTTTTTAATTCTTCTAATACGCTTTACGCCGTATGCTTATTAATTTGGACTAATCGTATGGCCGCGGTTGCTGGCACGAAATTGACCAGTCCTTTATTAGGATAACTTAGTCTAACTTTTGTTAATTGCTAAATATTTACTACTGCTGTTTCCCGTGGGGGTGTGGCTAGGCGAGACGTCATGAGCTACACTTGGGGTGTGTGCTTGATGCCAGCTCTCTTTGATCAGTGATGATTTAGAAGGCGTATTCACTGGCGGGCGGATACTTGCATGTATAAGTTTCCTAGTAACCAATAAGAAGGCCGGGACCAAACCTTTGTTGTTTATGGAGTTGGATATACTCGTCTAGGTATTTTCAGTACCTTGCTTTTGTTTTAAGCTACATTAAC